TCGCGAACACCGGAACCAGACGCCGCCACTCGAGACTACTACTGCTGCTGAGACTCGGACAACTGGCTTTGCTACTAGTCGATCTGGATCCACTTATGTAAAAGTCTACAGCTGGTGCTTCTACCTTCGTCTCATTCACCGGGTTACGCTCTGAATCTATAGTTTGAGCTTTTCTAAATCCGATTTGGCAGTGGGTACAGAACGTTTCACATGGGCCTTCCCTATGCTAGCTTTCTCGCTCCCGCACGCTGAGAGCAAATGGTTTAAAGAGGCGGTCCGCATCCTCATCGATTCATTTTGGAACTAACTCCCTTCTCTCTCTCTCGCCGTCTTGACTGAGGGTCCCTTCCATCCTACAGAAATGGAAGAGCTGGTCTCAAACCCGACGATCCTCAAAAAAGGAGAGAGTCAGAGAGTAGGATAGGTTTGAAAATGCACCAGGGGGAGGTTGAGTCCGCCTCCTCATTACAGGAGAAAGCCCAGTCGTGTAGCGGGCCGATTGGGATCAAAAGTTTCCGCAGGTCTTTTTTAGCTTAACACAACAATGCGTTTTCACGCAAACATCAAGGCATTGCGCTTATACTATTAAAAGAAGGGGCCTCTTTTCTGAGGGGCCACCGATTTCATCACCTACTACAGAGTGCCTCAGCCCGCAGGCAGTGGAACAGGGACCGACTTCAGCTCCCGCCCCATTGGAGGGTTGAACACTCCCTCACGTCAAGGCCATCCCTCCGAAATGCCGTGACGTCCTTTCCTTTCCTATACTTTTTGGGTACGTTTCTCAACCGCGCTTTCAGTGCGAAAGTCGGGCATTTCCCCTAGATTCTACTGTGGTCTGCTTTGGTTGGTTTCTGCCGATTATCTTATCAAGCCTACTGTCTTTTCTATTTCTCTCTGATTCTCTTTCTTTATATTGAATCCGAGGGCCTCAAATCGTGGAGTTGTCAAAGCCTTTCCCCTTGTGCCGCCTGGCCTGGGTGCGATGTGCAATGCCTTTCACTGACTAACATCCTCTTTCTCCAGCCTTCCTGAATTTTTTTAATCTTTTGCGTCAAGGTGATGGATACAGGAAGAATTTAGCGTTTCCAGCCTCTTATTCTGATTAGTGCGGCTGAGAAGATAAATGCCCCGCGCAGAAGAATAAAGGTGCAGTTGGCGAAGTGACCTGACGTCTAATGAACCGTCAATTTGTCTATAGAGTATATAGAGTTATGTGAGTTGTGCGGCGTTTGGTTATGCTGTGGTCTAGACCTATATAATATAATAGAAGGGTGCGATGAGGAGAAGGTTTCAGTTTCATTCTGACCACTATCTTTTTGAAACAGATAGTTCACAGTGCTCATTCTATCGAAACCGGCAAAGCCAACTCATGTTTCCACTCCATTTTCATTACGAAGATGTATCACGTCAGGATCCGTTGCTCAAACCGAATCACGCCAACGTTATGGAAGTTCCTGGATCGTGTGAAATAAGAGTAGTACCAAAGGCACCCTCTGATTTCAGAATAAAAAATGGAAAATTGGCTATGGAGATTCCGCGCGGTCAGAGATTCATACAGACACAAAGGGGTTCGACAGGAAAGTCGTTTCGATCCAATCAATTCTTGGGGTCCGATAAAGACAAAATCGGATATGTCAGTGACCTAGCACGACAAAGCACTCTCCGAGGGCATGGAATGTCTAATTTTTCGGTCAGAATCTCGACAGTAATGTCTCTGTTAGATTCTCCGGTCGAAATACGGGAAAACCCCATTCAATTCTCGATGGAAACGGAGTTTTGCGAATTCTCCCCGGAACTGGAAGATCATTTCGAGATCTTCGAGCATATTCGAGGGTTCAATGTGACTATTGTCACTTCGGCCAACACACAAGATGAGACTTTACCACCGTGGAGCGGCTTTTTGCAAAAAGATGAGGGGAATTCTCAGTAAGATGTCGGAGAAGCGAAATATACGAGATCACAAACGTAGATTGCTCGCGGCTAAATATGAATTGAGACGAAAGCTTTATAAAGCCTTTTGTAAAGATCCCGATCTTCCCAGTGATATGCGGGACAAACATCGTTATAAGTTGTCCAAGTTGCCAAGAAATAGTTCCTTTGCACGAGTCAGAAACCGATGTATTTCCACTGGTCGCCCTCGTTCCGTATATGAGTTCTTTCGCATTTCTCGTATCGTTTTTCGTGGATTAGCATCTCGAGGTCCTTTGATGGGCATAAAGAAATCGTCTTGGTAGCAACCACCAAACCAATAGAACAGACGGTTAGCTCTGCTGCTGGTCCACAAGCAAGGTGACGTAGGTCCATTACCGGCCGGCTCCGGACCGAAAAGACCTAACGGAGTAATCCCTTATCTCGGATCGGAGATGCTAACGGGACGGGAATCGAAGTGGGGGACCTCTCTACCGCACCTGCCTCCCCAGACATAGACTACGTACAGGGTAGTACTCTTGGAAAGATAGAATATCACCGCGTGAACATAACATTAAGTTATGAATGTCACTCCCGAGGGATCGACCACTATTCTAAATAGAGTAAGGCGGAGAACTGTTGTTCATTGGAGCGCCGGAGTGCTGAGGTTGTTCCCACCATTTAAGTCAGAGTGTGGGACTGAGCCTTCCGAATGATAAAGACCAATAAGTTCTTCGTTTCGTTGGTAGAACCAACGCCAATATCATATTGACTCTCTCTCGTCCAATAAGAGTTTCCGAGAGTGACTTTCTGAAATTCTCTCCTTTCCAAAGCTGCGCAAGGCGGCCCCCCCCAAAGCCCCCCAAACCCCCCCTCGCCCCGCTTCCTATTCATTTGTGGGTCGGGACCCGAGGGCCTTTTTTTTTTCCAGAGGTGATTTCGAGAATCAACCAACCGACAAATCCGTAGCCCAGGTGACTCACTGCCTCCCTCTCGCCCAAATGAAATGGGATGAATCAAATCAATAAGCTTTTTGATTGATTCAGGGCGCAGCGAAGCAAAATTCAATCAAGGCAACAAGGGGGGGTTTTTTTTTGGGTGGGGGGGGGGGGGGGGGGGGGGGAACAGGAGTTGTCACGATAGGAAAAGAGAAATGACTATAAGGAACCAACGATTCTCTCTTCTTAAACAACCTATATCCTCCACACTTAACCAGCATTTGATAGATCATCCAACCCCGAGCAATCTTAGTTATTGGTGGGGGTTCGGTCCGTTAGCTGGTATTAGTTTAGTCATTCAGATAGTGACTGGCGTTTTTTTAGCTATGCATCACACACCTCATGTGGATCTAGCTTTCAACAGCGTAGAACACGTTATGAGAGATGTTGAAGGGGGCTGGTTGCTCCGTTATATGCATGCTAATGGGGCAAGTATGTTTCTCATTGTGGTTCACCTTCATATTTTTCGTGGTCTATATCATTCGAGTTATAGCAGTCCTAGGGAATTTGTTCGGTGTCTCGGAGTTGTAATCTTCCTATTAATGATTGTGACAGCTTCTACAGGATACGTACCACCTTGGGGTCAGATGAGCTTTTGGGGAGCTACAGTAATTACAAGCTTAGCTAGCGCCATACCTGTAGTAGGAGATACCATAGTGACTTGGCTTTGGGGTGGTTTCTCCGTGGACAATGCCACCTTAAATCGTTTTTTTAGTCTCCATCATTTACTCCCCCTTATTTTAGTAGGCGCCAGTCTTCTTCATCTGGCCGCATTGCATCAATATGGATCAAATAATCCATTGGGTGTACATTCAGAGATGGATAAAATTGCTCCTTACCCCTATTTTTATGTAAAGGATCTAGTAGGTCGGGTAGCTTCTGCTATCTTTTCTTCCATTTGGATTTTTTATGCTCCTAATGTTTCGGGGCATCCCGACAATTATATACCTGCTAATCCGATGCCCACCCCGCCTCATATTGTGCCGGAATGGTATTTCCTACCGATCCATGCCATTCTTCGCAGTATACCTGACAAATCGGGAGGTGTAGCCGCAATAGCACCAGTTTCTATATCTCTGTCGGCTTTACCTTTTTTTAAAAGTATGTATGTGCGTAGTTCAAGTTTTCGCCCGATTCACCAAGGAATATTTTGGTTGCTTTTGGCGGATCGCTTACTACTAGGTTGGATCGGATGTCAACCTGTGGAGGCACCATTTGTGACTATTGGACAAATTCCTCCTGTAGTTTTCTTCTTGTTCTTTGCCATAACGCCCATTCCGGGACGAGTTGGAAGAGGAATTCCCAATTCTTACACGGATGAGACTGATCACACCTGATCAGTGAAAAATTCTGACACCAATCATTTACGAGTGAGTATTACACCAAGAATTGACAAGCGGATGAGTTTTCTAGTTGGCTATGTTGATATAGCTTAGATAGGGAAAAGATACTCTACTATAGGGTAGGGCTGAACTTTCAAATCCGGGTGTTCCCGAAACTCCCCTCCGCTTCCTTCCCCTCTTTCGGCCACGAAAGAAAAAGAAAGATAGGGCATGAACAGCCTTAACAGCAGTATCAGACACCTGATCCCGACTCTGGGTACTTAACCAATACGCCGCGCCGGCTCTTCGACCGACGGAGGCATTCCTACCAGAATGCCGACTACAGGGGGGTCTGGGGGGGAAGCAAAGTCTCCAACATTGAAGGCTTCGCTCGCTCGCCCCTCCCTATTAATGACTCGGCCGAGATTGTCGTCCAAGCAACTGGACCAAACACATTGATTGGCGGATCAACCCATCAATCGGATCTCCATAGTAGTTTCGTTCGTGAACCGGCTCTCATTCTATCTTCCATTCCTCTGCCGAAGTCTTTCTGATCTCTGATTGACCTTTCCCATTCCTTCTAACTAACCAAAACCAAACGGCGGTGGCCGAGGTAGAAAGAGATTGGACTCGCAAAGGTTTTGACCTTCATTCCGCTCCTTCCTTCATTTCTACTCATTCCTGGATTTTTGAAAGTGGTTTTAGCTCCTCCTGGACCACTAACTTACGGAATTCTGGCTGTTGGCAATGCGACGTTTGGTATTGCGGTAGGAAAGGGTAATGTGGGCGTATTTTATCTCCCGCTCCCAGAGATCAAAAGAGCTCATGCTATTCTTTGGATGGAAGGAAATGGGATTTCTCTGTCCTGTCCGAAATTAGGTTCTGCACGCCGGAAGAACTCTTTCCTCCATCTCTGATTCCACACAGCGGCCCACGCCGGCTTTGTGTGACCGCAGCGAGAAGCAATTGGTGCTGGTTTATTCTTAGGTTGAACAACTAGTCTTTATTGTATTGCATCCGCGGAGCATCATATAGGAGAGATAAAAATGGGATCCGCTCAAATCATCAGATCGTTCTCCCGCCGAATAAAGAGTCATAAGATGGATTGGACCACGGAGAAAGGTTCTGCTTTTTCAAGCTCTTCACTTTCTGTAACGAGCGACTGGTTCGAAGAAGCGAGAAAGAGCTTAACAAGCAGGAAGCCAAAGAACTTAGTGCAACAAACACGTCTTGACCAGTTCTCTTTCTACTAAGCCTTGGTATGGCACATAGAAACATTGGGTGGGGCTCTTTGACAAGAAGAGGTTCTCAGTTGATGGACCGGGTGAGAGAGTTGCTTTCTGAACACCTTGCAATTAGGGAAAGACACTAGACTAGGTGAGCCTTACCACCCGGCCGAGACTGTAGGATCCTGAACTCCCACCAAATTCCAGTTGGAAACTCGCATTGCTAGCCCACCCAGTCAAAAGCCGGCGTGGGTCCTTCCCGCCGCCGCAATAAGAGCAACTTGATGCAGAAAGGAGCAAGCTGCGCCCTATTACGTAAGGAAAGCCCCTATTACGTAAGGCGCCGTCACGTGATAGGGCGCTCGCGCAGCTGCAAGCGTAGGCTTTAAAGTACTTGACTGACGCCCCGCGCGCTAGCACGCGCTAGCATTCCTTTTCAGCTGGAGCGCCCTCCGTTTTTTACGCACAGGATTCAAAGCCGGAGTGCGCTATAGTGCGCCCTACTAGATCGGGGCTCCGTTTTTCAGCAGAAATGACGTCCCCCTATTAGTGACGGCGCGCAACGGCTTCAAAAAAAGGCCCCTTATTTATTAAGGGCCCTAACGAGTCCGTCAGCTTGCTTGCTGGATTTTCAGCCCCCGGGCTTTGCCCAGGCCCTAACGGGGGCCAGCCGTTGCTTGCTCTTGCTGGCTTTTCAGCTATAGCCGTTGCTTGCTGGGGCCTTTAAGAGACAGGGGAGGAACGGCTTAAGGAGCTACCTTTCGGACTAGCTGCCTTACTCGGTTTGCGAGCCCTTCCCTTCCAGGCTTCTGAGTTATAGCTTTGAACTCCTTATCCGAAAAGAGAGCAATGAAGGAAGCGAAAGCCCCTATCATACAGGCGACCAACCCGTCGATCCTAACCCTCTCCAGCGAAGACGAAAGAAGAAGAGGAAATGCCGCTCAAAGGAGAAATGCTGCCGGAAGAAGAGGAAGTCAGACTCGAGTTTCTGGAAATGTTTCAAGAGGGAGAAGTTCATCCCATTTCATTTAGGCGAGAGGGATAATGAATATGGGAGAAGCGGGGAAGAGGAAAATTCAGAAAAAGAGAGAAAAGAGATAGAAAAGAAGAAGATTGAATAGATTATCCCGAACCTGCCTCCGCCGCCGTCGCACGAACCATTTACGATGGCCGCGTCTGGGTGGATTGTGGTGCTACCATTCCTTTAGGATACCTTTCGGCTTCAGTAGAAACTCTTCCCCCGTCAGTTTTGATAGATATTGATAATGTACGGTAACTCAACTTTGAGTATTGAATTGACTTTGTTGGTTGAGTGGAGTTACGGTAGTTCAATCTATAAAGGAAGGACAATCGATCGCACTTGGCTCAGAACCACCTAACGGTGGCTCTTTACTCCCTCAAGACTTGCTTCTGATTTTTCCTTCACCCCACCCCCACCCCTACCCCTACCCCTACCGAGACGAGGAGCTGTGAGCTGTGAGCTGCGAGCAAGGCAGCTCTGCTCCGGAAAGAAAAGAAGCCAGCAGGTCCTTTTCCGCTTGACCGCTAACTCATGAGCAAAGCCGCCTTTTGCCGCCCCTCATGCTGCATGAGCGGATCTTCACTAAAAGCCGGCTCTATTGGCGGATGGATAGCGCCCCTCACTCTGCCATGAGAACAGACGAAAGCCGCACTATCTCCTTGCAGCTTTGCCTGCCGCCCTTCGGTGGTATAGTAGGATGGATAGCAAAGCCGCCTTCGGCCCTTCGCGTCAGTAAGCCCCTCTTCGAGCCTCTACTGAATTCCGCTCGCCCCGGTCCGTCAGTAGCGTTGCGTTGACAGAGGCAACCTTTGGATTATGTCGTTACGGTTTGTTCCGGCTCGGTTGACTTTGTCAACGACACAAGCAAGGAGTTGACAAAGGAGAACAGCCCTGCCCTTGCTGTTAGTCTGCTACTTCCTTCGAGTTGACAAAGGTGAACAGCCCCCCTGTTGTTGATAGAGAGCTTACCGCCCCGCCCTTTATAGTCGCGAGAGAGCGTACCGTATGTTTATAGTCGCGACTGT